AGAAATTTGGGATACTATTCTATTGGGTCAAGTAATAAGAAGTTCAATATTACTAACACAAGCAATCCTTAGAAAATATATTCTACTACCCTCTTTTATAATAGCTAAAAATCTTGGTCGTCTACTATTATTTGACTTTCCAGAATGGTCTGAGGATTTAACGGATTGGAAGAAGGAAAGATATGTTAAATGCACCTATAACGGTGTTCAATTAGCAGACAATGAATTTCCAACAAACTGGTTAACAGAGGGTATTCAAATAAAGATACTCTTTCCTTTCCGTCTGAAACCTTGGCACCGATCTAATCCAGACTCTCCTTATAGAGAAAAAAAAACACACAAATATGATTTTTGTTTTTTAACTGTTTGGGGGATGGAAACCGACCTACCTTTTTGCTCTCCCCGAAAACGATCCTCCTTTTTTGCACCTATTTTAAAAGAACTTGGAAAAATGCTTCGAAAAAGGAAGCCAAATTGTTTTCCAATTCTAAGAAGATTAAACGAACGAACAAATTTCTCTCTAAGAGTCTCAACAACAATTAAAAAAAGCATTCTCCTTATAAAAAAAATAAAAAAAGAATTAGCAAAAATAAACCCAAAGCTATTATTTGGATTAGGAGAAGTATATGAGTTGCGTGAAACTAAAAAAGAAAAAGATTTTTTAATCCGTAATATTATTCCATCCAGTAAACTAAAATCTATTGATTGGAGAAGTTATTCACTGCCAGAAAAAAAAACAAAAGAGCTGACTGATAGAACAAGCCTAATCATAACTAAAATAAACAAACTTATAAAAAAAAAAAATATAACTTCAGAAAAAAACATTAGTTCGAACAAAAAAAGTAATGATGCTAACAGATTAGAATCCTATATATATTTTTTTCAGGTGTTAAAAAGAAGAAAGATTAGATTAATCCGTAAATCAAATTTTTTTATACAATTTTTCTTTCAAAGGATATACTTCTTAGGTATGATTAATATTCTTCGGATCGACACACAAGTTTTTCTTGAATCAACAACAAAAAAAGTTAAAAAATACATTTACACTATTTATATTAAAGCAAATCCCGCAAGAATTGAGAAAAAAAAAAACACAAAAATTCACTTTATAAAGTCACTTTCTAATATTAGTAATATTAAAAAATATTCAAAGAACTTACCTTCTTTGTCACAAGCATATGTATTTTACAAATTATCAAAAACCCACGTTATTAACTTAAGATCTGTTCTTCAATATCACGGAACACCCGTTTTAAAGAAAAACGAACTAACGGGATATTTTAGAACACAAGGAATATTTAGTTCCGAATTAAAAAATAAAAAACTTCGTAATTCTAGACTGAATCAATGGAAAAATTGGTTAAGGGTTCATTATCAATATAATTTATCTAAAATTCAATGGTCTAACTTAGTAGCCCAAAAATGGCAAAATAGAGTTAATAAAGCCCCCCAAAAAGATTTAAACAAATGGTATTCATATGAAAAAGAAACTTATTCTCTATTACCAAATAAAAAAGAAAATTTTAAAAGACACTCTGAATATGACCTCTTCTCATCTAAATCTATTAATTATGAAGCTAAGAGGAACTCCTATAGTTATGTATCATCATTACACGTAAACAATACCGAAGAGATTTCTTATAATTACAACATAGATAAACAAAAATTATTTGATGGGTTGGCAATTATACTTATCAAGAATTATCTAGGAAAAGATGCTATTATGGCTAAAAATCCGGATAGAAAATATGCGGATTGGAAAATTATCCATTTTAGTGTTAGAAAGAAGCTCACTAGTGAGGCTTGGATCCATAGCACCAGTAATAAACAGACTAGTCACGATCAAAAAGTTGATAAAATGTATAAGAAATATCCTTTTTATCTCACAATTCATGAAGACATCAACCCCTTCAATAAAAAACAATTTGCTTGGATGGGAATGAATGAAGAAATACAAAGCAAGGCCATATCCGATTTTGAACTTTGGTTCTTCCCAGAAGTTATGTTACTTTATAATTCATATAAAATAAAACCCTGGGTCATACCCATAAAATTACTTTTTTTTTTTTTTCAGGGAAATGCACCGATTAGTACAAATAAAAACATCAATGAAAAAAAATATATTGAAGAAGATTATGCGGGATCAGTCATAAAAAACCATACAAAGAAAAAACAAAACACAAGCGCTACAGAAACAGAATTAGATTTTTTCCTACAAAATAATTTGCTTATTCAATTTAGAAATGATTATTTTTTTAATCAACAACTAATCAATAATATCAAGGTATATTGTCTCCTGCTTAGACTGAGAAGCCCGCGAAAAGTTTTTATATCCTCTTTGCAACGAGGCGAAATTATTTTCAATATAATGCTGAGTCACAAGGATGTCCATATTCCCGAATTGGTGAAAGGAGGGGGGGTTAGCATCGAACCGGTTCGTCTGTCTGTCAAAACGAATGGACAATTTATTAGATATCAAAGCATAAGTATTTCATTGGTTCATAAGAATAAAGATCGCATTAATCAAAGATATGGTGATAAAAATAATTTTTTTAAATCCCTTACAAGACATCAAAAAATAACTGGAAATAGAGATAAAAACTATTATGCTTTGCTCGTTCCCGAAAATATTTTATCACCTAGACGTCGGAGAGAATTGAGAATTGTAATTTCATTCAATTCAAGAAAAGGGAAGGGTGCGAGTCTAAATCCCATACTTTGGGATGGAAAGAACGTAAAAAACTGTGTTAAATTTTTGGATACAAGCCCAAGTCTTGATATAGCTAAAAATCAATTAAAAAAATTAAAGTTCTTTTTGTGGCCCACTTATCGATTAGAAGATTTAGCTTGTATGAATCGCTATTGGTTTGATACCACTAATAGCAGTAGTTTCAGTGTGTTAAGGCTACATATGTATCCACAATATCAATATCCACAATTTTAAAATAGACGACGATAAATTTTTGCTAGATATCAGATATCAGGTAACATATCTAATATTTCAAAGCAAACTAACACATACATGTAGTATCTTACATTCCATGATAACAATATCTTTAAACAATAAAAGGGGGAGCAATTTACGTTTTATGGTAAAAAATTCATTCATTTCAGTTTTTTTCCAAGAAAAAAAAGAAGAAAACCCGGGGTCTGTTGAATTTCAAGTATTAAGTTTCACTAATAAGATACGACGCCTTACTTCACATTTGGAATTGCACAGAAAAGACTATTTATCTCAGAGAGGTTTACGTAAAATTCTGGGAAAACGTCAACGATTACTAGCTTATTTGTCAAAGAAAAATCGAGTACGATATAAAGAATTAATTGGTCGGTTGGAAATTCGTGAGCCAAAAACTCACTAATTTAAATTTTAAAGAACTTTAATTATTTGATGTTCGATCTTGAATTTTTATTATTGTCGGCAATTCATGGAAGAATCAATCGGGGAAAAACCTATGAATGTACCAGCTACAAAAAAAGACCTCATGATAGTAAATATGGGTCCTCAGCACCCATCAATGCATGGTGTTCTTCGACTCATCATTACTCTAGATGGTGAAGATGTTATTGACTGTGAACCAATATTGGGTTATTTACACAGAGGAATGGAAAAAATAGCAGAAAACCGAACAATTATACAATATTTACCTTATGTAACAAGGTGGGATTATTTAGCTACTATGTTCACAGAAGCGATAACCGTAAATGCACCAGAGCAGTTAGGAAATATTCAAGTACCGAAAAGAGCCAGCTATATCAGAGTAATTATGTTGGAGTTGAGTCGTATAGCTTCTCATTTGTTATGGCTCGGACCTTTTATGGCCGATATTGGTGCACAAACCCCTTTCTTCTATATTTTCAAAGAAAGAGAATTAGTATATGATCTATTCGAAGTTGCCACTGGTATGAGAATGATGCATAATTATTTTCGTATCGGAGGAGTCGCTGTTGATCTACCCCATGGCTGGATAGATAAATGTTTAGATTTCTGTGATTATTTTTTAACAGGGATTGCTGAATATCAAAACCTTATTACACGAAATCCTATTTTTTTAGACCGAGTTGAGGGAGTAGGGGTTATTAGCGAAGAGGAAGCAATAAATTGGGGTTTATCAGGACCAATGCTACGAGCTTCCGGAATAAAGTGGGATCTTCGTAAAGTTGATCATTATGAGTGTTATGACGAATTTAATTGGGAAATCAAATGGCAAAAAGAAGGGGATTCGTTAGCTCGTTATTTAGTACGAATCAGCGAAATGACGGAATCTATAAAAATTATTCAACAGGCTCTGGAAGGAATTCCAGGAGGGCCCTATGAGAATTTAGAAAACCGATGCTTTGATATAGTAAGGGATCCAAAATGGAATGATTTTGAATATCGATTCATTAGTAAAAAGCCTTCGCCCACTTTTGAATTGTCGAAACAAGAACTTTATGCGAGAATCGAAGCACCAAAGGGAGAGTTGGGCATTTTTTTGATAGGAGATCAAAGTGTTTTTCCTTGGCGATGGAAAATACGACCGCCAGGTTTTATCAATTTGCAAATTCTTCCTCAGTTAGTTAAAAGAATGAAATTGGCTGATATTATGACGATACTAGGTAGTATAGATATCATTATGGGAGAAGTTGACCGTTGAAATGATAATTGATAGAACAGAAATACAAGATATCAATTCTTTTTACAGATTGGAGTCTTTAAAGGAGATCTATGGGATCATATGGATGTTTATACCTATTTTGACTCTTGTATTGGGAATAACAATAGGTGTACTAGTAATTGTGTGGTTAGAAAGAGAACTATCCGCAGGGATACAACAACGTATTGGACCTGAATATGCCGGCCCTTTGGGAATTCTCCAAGCTATAGCAGATGGGACAAAACTACTTGTTAAAGAAGATATTATTCCCTCTAGAGGAGATAGTGGTTTATTCAGTATCGGACCATCGGTAGCGGTCATATCAATTTTACTAAGTTATTCAGTAATTCCTTTTGGTTCTCATCTTATCCTAGCTGATATAAATATCGGGGTTTTTTTATGGATCGCTATTTCAAGTATTGCTCCTATTGGACTTCTTATATCAGGATATGGATCAAATAATAAATATTCCTTTTTAGGTGGTTTACGAGCAGCTGCTCAATCCATTAGTTATGAAATACCATTAACTCTATGTGTGTTATCAATATCTCTACGTGTGATTCGTTGAGACATAAACTTTTGACTATTTCCGTTCTTTCGCGGAAAGCGTTGAATAGATAGTCTCCGTTTTTTGTTCATCGTTAGTGTTGATGAACTAAATCAGATAGTTCTATGAGTGAAAAAAAACAGCTTATAAGTTTGCAGTAAGAAGTCGAGCCTCATTTCCTATGTACCAGGATTAAGCAAAAGTAAATATAAGCAGTAGAGACTGTTTACCCCAAGATTGATTGGTTGGGCATCATGGCTTGAAGCGGGTTCACAAGATCAACTGTATGGGGTTTTCATTAGCGTTTGGCTATATTACCCGACTACCATAACAGGCGATTGGGCAAAAATGAGTGGATGGTTAGAAACACCAAATTACACAAGGGATTAGTAATAGAGATTATGTAAATTATACAAAGGGCCGTTTCCGCATAAAAGGAAGACCAATTGGGGCTTTACGTTAGTAGAAATGATCAGGTAGTACTCCCCATGATTCCGATCCAGAGTATGCTACTATCCACCGATTAAAGAAATTACTATCAAGAACGAAATAATCCTTTACTTTTTTTGAATCCACTTTTTAGAAACAAGAATAGGAACTAAAAAAGTAGAAAGACTGCAATTACAATAAAAATGAAGAAAAAAAGAGAGAGAAAGATTAATTTATATAGAAAGCAATTTCTTGGCATTATTTATGAACTAATGTAATATCTAATTCTTTTTCGTAATTGAAAAAGCTGGGTTCAAATATCTATGAATATTTATAGAAGAAGTATTTTATTGAAGGTTTAAGTTATTACTCAAAAAAACATTCTAAATTATTAAAGGATGAGATCAATTCAGAAGTACTTTTTATTATAGCAGACAGAATTCCATTGGTCTAATTCGGGACCTCTCAATAGATTTTTACTCGATCTAGAACATATCGCCATAAAGAATGCCGATCCGGTCCTTAGATTTCTTTGTGGTCCTGGAGGAGCCGTATGAGGTGAAAATCTCATGTACGGTTCTGTAATAGCGATGGGAACAGTGATGTTATCACCGACTATAATTATCTAACAGTTCAAGTACAGTTGATATAGTTGAGGCACAGGCAAAATATGGGTTTTGGGGATGGAATTTGTGGCGTCAACCTATTGGGTTTATCGTTTTTATAATTTCCTCCCTAGCAGAATGTGAGAGATTACCCTTTGACTTACCAGAAGCAGAGGAAGAATTAGTAGCGGGTTATCAAACTGAATATTCAGGTATCAAATTTGGTTTATTTTATGTTGCTTCTTATCTAAATCTACTAGTTTCTTCATTGTTTGTAACAGTTCTTTACTTGGGTGGGTGGAATCTCTCTATTCCGTACATGTTTATTCCCGAACTATTTGAAATAAATAAAGTAGGTGGCGTCTTTGGAACCACAATTTTTCTCTTTATTACATTAGCTAAAACATATTTGTTCTTGTTTATTCCTATCACAACAAGATGGACTTTACCTAGGTTAAGAGTGGACCAATTATTAAACCTTGGATGGAAATTTCTTTTACCTATTTCTCTAGGTAATCTATTATTAACAACTTCTTCCCAACTCCTTGCACTGTAAATACACTATCACGACCTGTCCCAAACAAGAGAAAAAAGAATTCGATATATTCACGATATGTTCCCCATGGTAACCGGGTTCATGAATTATGGTCAACAAACAGTCCGAGCTGCAAGGTACATTGGTCAAAGTTTTATGATTACCTTATCGCACGCAAATCGTTTACCTGTAACTATTCAATATCCTTATGAAAAATTAATCACATCGGAACGTTTCCGCGGTCGAATCCACTTTGAATTTGATAAATGCATTGCTTGTGAAGTATGTGTTCGTGTATGTCCTATAGATTTACCTGTTGTGGATTGGAAATTGGAAACGAATATTAGAAAGAAACGATTGCTTAATTACAGTATTGATTTCGGAATCTGTATTTTTTGTGGTAATTGCGTTGAGTATTGTCCAACAAATTGTTTATCAATGACTGAAGAATATGAACTTTCTACTTATGATCGTCACGAATTGAATTATAATCAAATAGCTTTGGGTCGTTTACCAATGCCAGTAATTGACGATTACACAATTAGAACAATTTTGAATTCGCCTCAAAGAAAAAATACGTCAACCCCATGATTTAAAAATTTTAGTTTTATTTTTCCTTGGTCAATAACTACAATAGAAATCCCAACTATTAATTAGTTGATGAGAATCGAGGCGTCATTTGGAGTTAAAATCGAGTGATATATCATCTATCAGTAATTTTTTTAACATATATAGCTCTCATTTAAAATTTATTATTCTGATAAAAAACGAGATTGATTCAATTACTGGATACACATCAATCCACACTCATTAGAATTTGTTAGCATTTAGAATTAAATTCATAAAAACATATCATAAAAAAACAGGGTCCATTTCCTGGTCAGGTCAATAAGATCATGAAAGATTTTTTATTTATTTCTTAATTTTACATAAAATGGATTTACCCGGATCAATACATGATTTTCTTTTAGTCTTTCTAGGATTGGTTATTATATTAGGAGGTTTAGGGGTGGTATTACTTACTAATACAATTTATTCTGCCTTTTCATTGGGATTGGTTCTTGTTTGTATATCTTTATTATATATTTCATCAAACTCCCATTTTATAGCGGCCGCACAGCTCCTTATTTACGTGGGAGCTATAAATGTTTTAATCATATTTGCTGTGATGTTTATGAATGGTTCAGCATCTTACAACGATTTTACTCTTTGGACCGTTTGGGATGGGGTGACTGCGATGGTTTGTGCAAGTATTTTTGCTTCACTAATTACTATTATTACAGATACGTCATGGTACGGTATTATTTGGACTACAAGATCAAACCAGATTATAGAACAAGATTTTTTAAGTAATAGTCAACAAATTGGGATTCATTTATCAACAGATTTTTTCCTTCCATTTGAACTCATTTCCATAATTCTTTTAGTTGCTTTGATAGGTGCAATTGCTATGGCTCGTCAGTAATAAATCGTTCGAACTAGCATAGTAATCAAAATAAAACGTTGTTGCGTGTTTCAATTCTATCAAAATAGAAAATTTTTTGTCAATATATTCTAACAATAAACTCTATTTATTTGATTTCTTTGTTCCACACTTGTTAGTTGCGTACTGTTTATATTCTAGTTAATAGAATCGGTTGAATTCTTGTTCATCTTGAAATGCATCGATATTGATAAGGGGTTGATCAATGATGATCGAACATGTACTTATTTTGAGTGCCTATTTATTTTCTATAGGTATATATGGATTGATCACGAGTCGAAATATGGTTAGAGCCCTTATGTGTCTTGAACTTATACTGAATGCAGTGAATATAAATTTCGTAACATTTTGCGATTTTTTTGATAGTCGTCAATTAAGAGGAGACATTTTCTCAATTTTTGTTATAGCTATTGCAGCGGCTGAAGCGGCGATTGGACCAGCAATTGTTTCATCAATTTATCGTAACAGAAATTCTACTCGTATCAACCAATCGAATTTGTTGAATAAATAAGATTAATCATAGAAAGATAAATATCCCTCAAATGAAGGTTTTTACTATTTTTCTATATAAATTACAAATTCTAATATTTTAAAATTCCAATTAGTAGGTATGATGCATAATCTATGATTATGGGCATGCTTGCGAAAACGTAACGTAATAAATCAAAGTATCTCGGCCCCTCTATCCTCTCTCATGAGCCGATCCAGAAGTAGATTAATTATAAAAATTCTGGTAAATCATTGATTCATCTGGTGTCTAAATATATGATTCATTTTACAAGTTTACTAGATCGAAAATTTATGGCGTTTAAAAATTAATAGATCCAATGTCACACTCAGTAAAGATTTATGATACATGTATAGGGTGTACTCAATGTGTCCGAGCCTGCCCCACAGATGTATTAGAAATGATACCTTGGGAGGGATGTAAAGCGAAACAAATCGCTTCTGCTCCCAGAACAGAAGACTGTGTAGGTTGTAAGAGATGCGAATCTGCCTGTCCAACCGATTTCTTGAGTGTTCGAGTTTATTTATGGCATGAAACAACTCGCAGCATGGGTCTAGCTTATTGATATGTTCCATAAAACTCCACGGGAATCCAGTTTATTTTTTTTTACCGACAAAAACCCGTACTCAAATAAAAAAAAAATCTATTAAAATTTAGTGAGTACGGGTTTTTGTGTCTTTTTTGTCCAAGTGTATCTTGTCTTTACCACGAATGATTTTCCTTGGTTAACAATAATTGTTGTTTTTCCAATATTGGCGGGTTCCTTAATTTTCTTTCTTCCCCATAGAGGAAATAAGATTTTTAGGTGGTATACTTTATGTATATGTATTTTAGAACTCCTTCTAACCACCTATGCATTTTGTTATCGTTTTCAACTGGACGATCCATTAATCCAATTTGCGGAGGATTCTAAATGGATCGATTTGTTTTATTGTTATTGGAGATTCGGAATAGATGGACTTTCTATCGGACCCATTTTACTGACAGGATTTATCACCACTTTAGCCACTTTAGCGGGTTGGCCAGTTACTCGGGATTCCCGATTATTCTATTTTTTAATGTTAGCAATGTACAGTGGTCAAATAGGATCATTTTCTGCTCGAGACCTCTTACTTTTTTTCATCATGTGGGAGTTCGAATTAATTCCTGTTTATTTACTCCTAGCTATGTGGGGAGGAAAGAAACGTCTGTACTCAGCTACAAAGTTTATTTTGTACACTGCAGGAGGTTCCATTTTTCTCTTAATGGGCGTTCTG